CAAGAAGTTCTGGTCCTGGAGGTATAATATCAATCACTTCACGTCCATCCGACGAATCCACTATAGTGATTTCGTATCCTCCTTTTTCTTTTCGTATGATTTTGCTTATTATACCTGTGGATGTAGCATTATAAACATTATTATTACTCTTGCTCCCGTCGGGATAAATCTGACCCCTTCCCCTGTTCCCGCCTACGTATATGGGATATTTTAAGAAGCGAACATCTTTCTTAGTAGCGGGATTGGGGGAAAGAATAGGAAAGGCGATTTCACTATATTTCTGACCAGGAATAGGGCCTACCACAAGAATATTTTTTTTAGTAGGGCGATAGTTTTGAAAAGAAAGATTGCCTATCTTTTCTTTAATCTCAGGCGAAATACGATCGGGGGGGGCCAACTCAAACCCCTCTGGTAAAATAAGAACAGCCCCCACATTCAAAGCCCCCTTTTTACCATTAGCAAGAACTTGTTTCACTTGCATATCATAAGGGATTCGAACAACTGCTTCAAATACAGTATCGGGAAGTACCGCTTGTGGAACCTCGATATCCACGGGCTTATTAGCTAAGTGGCAATTGGCACATACAATACGGCCGGTTGCTTCTCGCGGATTTTCATAACTCTGCTGTGCAAAAATAGGATATGCATTTGAAATGGGTGCTCGAGTTATTATATATATCATGAGCGATACGGAAATGGATCGAGTAATCTCTTCCTTTATCCAAGAAAAGGCATTTCTAGTTTGCATGGTCCAATCATTAATTCTGAAAATTTCTACAATAAAATTAGGTAGGTTGCTAGTATAGCTCCCTATCCATGATTCTGCTATTTACTGAAATCATTTTATTGGAATATAGGAAGAATCCCTGGCTGGGTAGAAAGAAAAAGAAAAGAACAAATATAATTTTGAATGGTTAGCTTATGTACAAAGTAACAAACATTATAAGTGGATCATTTTTTTCAGTCATTCATTGAATGATAAATCACTACAAGTGACGGAGATACACGATTTAAATAACGGAAAATCCAATATTTCAAAATTGTATCTAGAATGACTGGAAAAGTGGAAACAAGACCGAATATGATTTGATGATTATGAGCAAATCCAAAATCTTTATAGATAGAACCGATCATTAGTTCCCAACCATGGGGCGAATGGAATCCTATACATAAATCAGTTAATAAAAGAATAGAAAAAACTTTTATTGTGTCGCTTAAGTTATATAGGAATTCTTGAACCCAAGAGTTAAGAATAATAAGTTCTTGATTACCTAGAATCGAATAACTACTTAGAATAACGAAACAGATTATATTTGTGGAGAAGTGCAAAATCGTATGGATACGATCCTCATTGTGCGTCTTGATCAGTTGGATCGTTTCTTTGTAGATTCCGATACGAAGGTTTTGTAGACATGTTTCCGGATATTCCTTTATCATTTCATCCAAGAGGAATAGTTCCTCTAATTCTATTAATTTTTTTAGAATACTCTTTTCTTGAATATCATTCAAGAAAATTTCGGATTGCCCAGTATTCCACCAATTAGTAATCCAAGATTCTAGACTTTTCTTAAATGAAAAAGAGATCCACCAGGGCAAAAAGACTATAGATGTAAGATATAGAAGGGGAATAAATGCTTTCTTTTTTGCCATTTTTCGTTATCTTTAATAAACTCACCCTCACCTCATTCGTCAACTCTATATGATAATAATATTTCTGGTAAGCATAAGTTCTATTATCTATTAGAAGTCATAGAACCTATAAATCTATTACCCCCTTTTTTAAAAAAGGGGGGATAATAGAAATAGAATAGATTTATTTTATTTTTCAGTTCATTTTTTTTTTTTCAAAATACTTCAATTGGTACACGCAAGAAATAGGCCAATTCCGCTGCTTTTTGTTCAATTTCTCGTGGGGTCAAATTCTCATCAGTACGAGTCAAGGGAATGGCTCCCTGTCCTCTGATTTCCATATAAAGGACACGACGAGTATAAATACCCTCTTTAACTTCTATTCTGATGGACTGAATGTCTTTCATAAGGAATCGGAGAAAAATACGACGATTTTTTCCAGGAAATCCCCAACGAAAAATACACACTATTCCCTCTTTTCTATCGAATCGATCATAACCACTACCTATATTCCACGAAATTGTACACCACAAGTAGGAGCTAATAAAGAGACCCGCGATTCCATAGAAAGACATCACGATCCCTTGTGGAAAAAAAAGAATTTGATGAGATGGAAATAAAGATATCAAATTCTTACCAAGATAACTGGAAGTTCCAACTAATAAGAAACCTAATGAACCTAAAAAAAGAATAAAGGCCCAGCAGAAATTACTTGTTTTTCGAGACCCCGTTATACGTTCTATCCATATACGTTCTGATCGCCAACCCATACTAGATCCAGTTGTATTTTATTGGAATTGGGAGAATAACCCCCCAAAATTTGACTTTTTTTTGTTTCTGAAGTAACTCTTCATCAACTAGCACTAGTCTG